ATTTTTGGATTCCAAATTCAGAGCAATACCTCTAGTCCCTTCTGCAAATTCAACTAATTCACCTGACATTATTTCACCAAGACCTATAATACGAGCAATCCCATCCCCCACTTGAACTACGCGACCTATATTCTCAATTCCTACTTTCCTATTATATTGTTCAATACGTTCCCGGAGAATTTTATGAATTTCGTCGACTCGAAGGGTTGCCATTCTTGAATCTTTTTTTTCGCAAGCAAGGGGAAAAATAATGCCTAAATTCTAAACGAAAGTAGGAGTTCAAGGCCTAATAAATTTTATTATTTCTTCCATTCTATGGTCCCGAGAATGCCAATATTAGCACGAATCGTACGGAAATGTAACTCGGTATTCAAACAACTATTCAGAGTTCCTAGAGCTCCTTGTACGGCTTGTTGGAAAACCCGTTGTCGGACCTGATTCATCGCTCTTTGTTTTTCAAAATAAAGGGTTTCATTTTTAGACTTTTCTAATTGTTCCAAACTAATAGAAGTAGCATTAATCAAATTTGCTTTTTCTCGTTCTATCTCAGAGTATCCATTCATCCGATACTCATCCGCTTCTAGTTCGACTTTCTGTAATCGAAGCCGAGCTTTTTCGAGTTGTTCAAGGGTGCCTCTACGCAATTCTTCCGAATTTCGAATAGTACTTAAGATCCTCTGTTTTCGATTATCTAATAAATCTTTTAATGAAAGTAGATTATCTTGCTATTAAGTTTACAACTTTTATGATCTCTTCCCGAACCAAACATGAATCTTTCGATTCATTTGGCTCTCACGCTCCTTTTTTTCTTTTTTGCTATGTATTATGGCTATTTCCATATTTTTTTTATGTAATGAGCCTATCCTCTATCCTCTTTTCTCTTTGTATTTCAATATACCGAAACTTCTATAAGACTAGATAAATCTTCTATAAGACTAGATAAATATTAAGAGGACTCTTCTGACTAGATAAAAATCTATCATGGTCAGCAAAGTTGTTTCTTTATTTTTGTTTGCTCTGTTAGGTAACAATTTCAATTTCATTAAGAAAAAAAACTAAATAAATGGAAAATGAAAATTGCTAGAATTCTTTTTTTTCCTTAAATCCAAAAAATTTCTCTTTTTTTGTATACACAGGTCGTCGATTCGGCATTGGAAAAAGGGCAGGGTGCCCTTCTAGTAAATAGTTCAAACCACTTTATCGATATGAGTGTTCTATATCAGATAAATTCTACACTAGCTATTTCCCGTTTAAAGCATTTGGATACTAATAAAGCATTTCGATACTAATATAGTTGTAGAAAGAGTACCCCTTTTTGCCTGGACTTCAAGCAGTTTAGCTTTAACCGTGTTAATGGTCTCACATTATTGGTCTATAGAGAATCAAAGTAAATTTACCAATGAGTCGCGAAATGCTATGGTTCTTTCATATGATTTCTGAAGTTATTCAGAAGTAATTCGTTGAGATCGTGCACCTTTATTTATCCCCAAAATACTAAAAAATATTCTAAAGTGCAGCCGGATAGATCCAATCTATTCTTGAAATAGACAACTCGCACACACTCCCTTTCCAAAAAAAATCAATACGCCAACCACTACAGTTAGATTTATTAGATTTGTTGCTAAAATATCGGTATTAAGCCCGAAACTCCCAGCGAATGGCCAGTGAGCTAAAAAAACAAAAGAATGGGTTACATTTTTCATATGCTCTCCTCTTATAGATAGGACGAACAAAGAAGAAAGTTTTTCGATCACTTACTTCGCTCGCCCCTTTTTTATCGGTTTTTTTAATGCAATTTTTTTAATGCAAATAGATTCAATCTAATAATTTCTTTTAGATTAAGTCTTAGGTCGCGTTTGACTTGTGAAAGATCTCCTTTGTTAAAATGTTCCCAAAATTACTAAAATAAAAGGAAAAAGACTTTCCACTATCCTAAACTAAGGACGGGAAGGAAGAGGGCGAGCATATCTTCTACCTAAATTGATCATGCTCAAATCAACCCTTCCCGGGGTATTGTCTGTCCCGATAAATAAAAAATTCCTGGAATAATAAATAAAAGTATTGATATACTTGGAATTACAGAAGCAAATACCAATTTACTAAAAAAAGAAAAAAGTATCTAATCTAAAGGACTCATTTTCTTTTTTAGGATTAAACAAAAGGGTTCGCAAATAAGAGCGCTAGTGCCACAACCAGTCCATAAATTGTTAAAGCTTCCATAAAAGCTAGACTAAGCAATAAAGTACCTCGTATTTTCCCTTCTGCTTCTGGCTGTCTCGCAATACCTTCTACAGCTTGTCCTGCAGCAGTACCTTGACCAACTCCAGGCCCAATAGAAGCAAGCCCTACGGCCAATCCAGCAGCAATAACGGAAGCAGCAGCAATTAGTGGATTCATGGTGAGTTCCTCGTGTCAAAAAAAAAAAAACAAATGGTTAAGGATACAATCAACCAAGAAATTATTACTTTTCACTTGTAAGCTCTATTGAAATGATAATCTAAATCGTCTGAACTATTTCGAGATCTCATTTTTAGTTTCTTTTCTAATCATTAGAGATTTGTGTAAATTCATATGATTTTCATTATTCTATTTCTCTTTCTTTCCAACCAACCACCCTTTCCTTCCATCCTTTTTTTTTTTACTCTTCGATATTCTTGAGTTCTCTTTTTCCCCTTCATCTAATCCATAATAAAAGACAAAATACAGGAAGAACCCCTATTGAAATCGAACTAATCCAAATCCAATAGGAATCAAATTAAGGTATACAATTGATAACAATATCCTGCATAGAACTCGATATGGAATGCTGCATAGAACTGGATATGGAATCCAATTCCATATCGGGGGGAATTCTATAGATTGGATTAGATAATGAATCTAACTTTGAAATCAAAAAAATCCTATATACATTTGTTTCCTCTATTTTGTTTGTGTATTTTCTCATTTTCTATTGAATCCAATTCCAAAATAATTCCGCACAAAAGATGACTGTCTTATAGACATTAAGGATATAGATCTAACCGGATTCCGCCCCCCCCCTGAATGCATATATAATTTAACAATTCCGTAATATAGTCTATTCTCTCTCCTACAACTCTAGGTTATATATTCATACGCATTTCGAACTAGTTAGTTTTCTAACCAGGAGGATTATCTGGAACCATGCATGAATTGGGCTAAGCTAAAAAAAAAAAAAGACTATTTCGAAAATGAGTCAATTCAATGATGACCTTCCATCGATTCACCTATATAGGCTGCGGCTAACGTTGCAAAAATAAGAGCTTGAATACCGCTTGTAAATAATCCAAGAAACATGACCGGTATAGGGACTACTAAGGGGACTAAAGAAACAAGAACAACAACGACTAATTCATCCGCCAATATATTCCCGAAAAGTCGAAAACTAAGCGATAATGGTTTTGTGAAATCTTCTAGGATGTTAATTGGTAAAAGGATTGGGGTTGGTTTAATATATTTCTCGAAATAACTCAATCCTTTTTTGCTAAGACCCGCATAAAAATATGCCGCTGATGTGAGTAAAGCTAAAGCAACAGTAGTATTTATATCATTCGTGGGCGCTGCTAATTCCCCGTGGGGTAACTCTATAATTTTCCAAGGTAAAAGAGCACCCGACCAATTCGAAACAAAAATAAAAAGGAACATAGTTCCAATAAAGGGGACCCAGGGACCATATTCTTCTCCAATCTGAGTTTTGCTTAAATCTCGAATAAACTCAAGGACATATTCGAAGAAATTTTGACCGTCGGTTGGGATGGTTTGTGGATTCCGAACAGCTAAGATAACTGAACCTAACAAGATAGTAATTACGACCCAAGAAGTGATTAGTACTTGGGCATGAATTTGGAAACCTCCTATTTGCCAATAGAAGTGTTGGCCTACTTCTACCCCTGATATATCATACAACCCCTTGAGTGTTTTAATGGAACATGGTGTAATATTCATATTGTCCTCTAATAAAAATAGAACTTCAAAAAAGGAATTCTTTTGATTCAACCATCTCTTTCTCAACTTAGCTGAAGTATTAATCTTATAATTTTATATTTAGGATACCAAGAAATCACATCAAATGATAATATATATCAATACCCTCTAATATATATCAATATTCCCTTTCTTTTATCTATGCAAAACAAAAAGGAATAGTAACTGATCTGATAAATCTACTTAGTTGCTTAAGAATTAACTATTCTTCTTAATCTTAATCAACGATTTCTTATATAGAGAGAACGGCCCTCACAAATTGCAAATACTAATTTGTTAAGAATCAATCGAATTGAAGTCATAGTGTCATCGTTGGCAGGAATCGATATATTCGCGAGATCTGGGTCACAATTTGTATCCACTAAAGAAATAGTAGGAATTCCCAAAATGGCACATTCTCGAAGAGCTATATACTCTTTTTGCTGATCAAGGACGATCACAATGTCAGGCAACCTCGTCATATATTTAATCCCGCCGAGATATCTTTGCAAGGTGGATAATTTTCTCTTTAAGATTGCCACATCTCTTTTTGGAAGATGGTGGAATTTTCCCATCTTTTCTTCCGCTCTTAAGTCTCTAAATTGAGAAAGTCTAGTTTTGGTAATCGACCAATTCGTTAACATACCACTGAACCACTTTTTATTAACATAATGACAACGAGACCTTATTGCAGCTGATGCTACTAAATCCGCTGTTCTTTTTTTGGTACCAACAATTAAGAAGCTTTTTCCCTGACTTGCTGCATCAAAAACTAAATCACAAGCTTCTGATAAAAAACGAGCCGTTCTAGCGAGATTTGTAATATGAGTACCTTTACGCTTTGCCGAGATGTAAGGGGCCATTTTAGGATTCCATTTCTTAATACCATGACCAAAATGAACTCCTGCTTCTATCATCTCTTTCAAATTGATGTTCCAATATCTTCTTGTCATTTTTTCCACACTTCCCTTTTTTTTCTTTTTTTCGTCTTACCATTACGGAATTTTTTCTTTTTGAAGATTAAGAAAGAGCCTAAATATCTTGAAATAAATAAAAATTGTTCCGATGGAACCTTCTACTCAGAATTGGCCATTGATACATGATATAAACATAGCCTTAATGAATTAACTGACTTCTTTTATCTTTTATTTAGTAAAATATGAAAATACAAAATCTAAAATAAGACCTGTTAGCATTCTAAGGTCAAAAATCTAGTTTAAATTAAACTAAAAAAAAATCTGCTTTATGTATCCTTAAATCGTATAAATGGGAGTAAATGGGGGGTCTGATGTTTCATAGAAATTGTTTGTTACGTCAGAATCAGAAGAAACTAATTCTGTATGGAGAAACAACATATCTCTCATTTCCGACGTGAATAGATTTTTTTTTTGAATTTCGAAATAAAGGTTCTTGTCTTGTGAGGAACGATGCACAAATTTTTGGAATCCGGTACCAACAGGTATAATTCCCCCCAGAACTACGTTTTCTTTCAGGCCTTTCAACCAATCAATACGACCTCGTAGGGCAGCTTTTGCTAAAACTCGAGCAGTTTCTTGAAAACTTGCTTCAGATATGAAACTTTGGGTATTCAGGGAAGCCCTTGTTATTCCCAATAAGATTGCCCGATAATAGATCGATTCATCCAAAGCACGCCCTGCTCGTTCCGCTCGCAATAGTCCTATTAATTCCCCGGGTAAAAAAACATTAGACATTCCATCCTCGGAAACCCGTACTTTTGATGTTACTTGGCGTATAATAATCTCTATATGTCTATTATGGATCTGTACCCCTTGGGATCGATAAACCTTTTGGATCTTATTAACCAAAGAGATACGACTTTGGGCGATGGTTAGCTCAGCTCCAATCAAGAATCCCCAGGGAACCCCAAGAATTCTTGGTATACGCTCATTCCAATCCTCAATTCTCCTTTCGAGATTCGGCGATAGTGAATCAATTGAACGTGCTTCGAATATTTGTTCTACTTTTGGAAGACCTTGCGTTATATCACTAGATCTGGATTTTTCATATATAAAGGTAACTAACCTATCTCCTTTGTAAAGGGTTTTTCCATAATGACCATGAACAGTTGCTCCTATAGTGGCCAAATAAGGCTTAGCTGCTCTTATAACAAAGGAGTCCATATTAACAATGTAAATTTGACCTGATTTTTTTATGTGCGATTTAAATAGACATACATTTTCGCAAATAAATTGTCCAAGCTGAATTATTGCCAATGTCTCCTCCCATGAGTCATGATTGAGAAAGTGCCAATTCAAATGGAGTGGATTCAACATGATGTTACTGTCTAAATTCGAAATCCTTTTATTTTCATCTATTAAAGAGTATTTAAGCCCTTGAAGTACTTGGAAGGTTTGTTTCAAATTGTCAAGGAACAAGTATTTTTTTAACAAGATCTGATTATGCGTTAATAAATAGTAAGATGAAGAAAAATTCGATATATTAGGTACAATAGCCCCTAAGAGCCCAAAAATATCTCGAATAGGAATTCTAGGATTCGATTCTTTTACCGCATTGGGATATTTTGAATTCTTGAATAAACCAATTCGAGAACAGTTGGATGCCGACAAAATCATCAAAGATGCGTAGTCTTTATTTCGATTCAACAAGGTGCCAATAGCTTCTTGATGTTGGCTAAGTGATTTAATCTTCGCCTTGGAATAAAAGGAATTGGTATTGTTGCGATCTAACCTATTATTGGGAATCGGTCCTGCACTTATCCTATCATACCTTCTTCTTGTATATGAAATAGTAGACTTGACTAACTCAATTCTTAGGAAATCGCGAATCAGATCATTTGTTCTTAACTCAACAAGGGAAGCACGAGCCCCCTCTTTTTCTTCTTGTTCCCAATTCACTACCAAGCAAGTTCGAACGAATTGACTATTCGTGTGATAAATTCTTTGAGTTAACTTGCTATTTTCATGAGAAATAAAATTGACAAGTCGAAGTTGTAGATTATCCTCTTCTTGCAGGAGATCTTGCGGGAAAAGTCTTGCTAAATTTCTCCCTTCGTCCATTTCATATGCGGTTGCGGGTCGAACCGAAACAAAATACTTTTCCTTGCTTTTTAGAATTTTTTTCCGTTGAACATAAACCCAATTTTTTCTTTTTTTTGAGTCCTTATAATCTTTTTTTTCTCTTTCTGGTGGTATCAAACTGGCGCCGGATATCTTATCCGCCTCTTCAGGGAAATAAATATCTCCGGAAAAGATTTTTAATTCCGTATGGCTTTTTTTTCTCTTCACTCGGACCAATCCACCTAGTCGACTTCTTGTATTTTTTGTGAGTTGTGTATCCACTCCAATAATACTATTGTCAAGTACCTTTAGCGATGAGGATCTTGGCAAGATATGCAGTTCTTGAAGAATGAAAAAAAACCGATCTACTTCTTTTTTATATTTTAGAGTAAATTCTTTTGTTCCTCGATGCTCAATAAAAGCCTCTTTTTTTAAGATAGAATCTTCCTCTGGGCTCCCATATTCGTCCTCTGAGTCTTCCTCTGAGTCTTCTTCTAAAGCCCCGTATTCGGGCTCTGAGCCATCTTCACGGCTCCCATATTCTTCTTCTGAGTCTTCCTCTAGAGTTCCATATTCGTCCTCTCGACTTTTATATTCGTTCTCTGGGTTCCGAGATTCTTCTTCTGAATCTTTCTCTAGAGTCCTATATTCGGCCTCTAGGATCCCATATTCATCTTCTAGGGTTTCATATTCGTCCTCTAGAGTGCTATATTCGTCTTCTAGGGTTTCATATTGATCCTCTCGGGTCCTATATTCATTCTCTAGGCTCTCATATTCGTCCTCTGAGTCTTCCTCTAGAGTCCTATACCCCTCCTCTAGGATCCCATATTCTTCCTCTAAGGTCCTATATCTAAATTTAACAATTCCTGAACCCCTTTTATCTTTTCTGTATCGTGGATCGTCAAAATAAGCAAAAATAGTATTTCTACGTAAAACACCCATAAAGGGTATTTCAATCGAAATCCCCAAACAGGATATTAGCTCTTTTTCTTGTTCTTGATGATATTGTAATGGAATGACGAACCTATTTCTTCGTTTTTTTGCCAACAAATCCGAATTATCTTGAAGAATAGAAGGATAGACAAAATTCCAATGCTTGTTGGACACGATTCGATCTGACGTTAAATAATCAAGAATTTCCTTATCTTTTTTACCAAAAGTATCCAACAGTCTAGGGCTTACATGATCATTAGCCATTGAGAGGTCAAAGATATATCTTCCGTCAAGAGAAAAAGAATACGTATTCATTTGATCTTGATCCTTGTGCAGCGAAAAGGATGCTATACTGGATCGGCACATACTTACTGACAATATCCATAAATGGCTTGTTTTTGGTAATCCACGAAGATTACCATATTGATATTCGGGCGCATGGTAAACATCAGTACTCCAGTGCATTTCCCCGTCTGATTCGGAATAAATATGCTTTTGTACCTTTTCTTTAAAATGCAAAGTGGACGTTCCGGCACGAATCTCCGCAATTACTTGTTCAGATTCTACATATTGGTCATTTTGTACTAGAATCAAGCTTTTTAACGGAATATTCACACTATGTAGAATATCCTGACTCTGAATAGTTACACGCAAGTCTATATAGCATAGAAAAGCGGGCTGCCCATGACGGGTACGTGTGGGGTGAACCAAATTCTCATTGAATTGGATTTTTCCATTCGAGGGGGATCGTACAAGGTCGGCAGTACCCCCTGTGAATACTCCACCGGTATGAAAAGTTCTTAATGTTAGTTGAGTCCCTGGCTCCCCGATTGATTGACCCGCAATAATACCTACAGCTTCCCCCAATTCGACCAGATCGCCATGAGTGGGACTCCGCCCATAACATAATTGACAGATCCAAGATGTGCTCCGGCAAGTAAAAGGGGTTCTAATATATATTGCTTGTGCTCGAAACGGTTGTGCTCGAAAGGCAGTTATGAATCGATTGACTAATCCAATTCCAATATCTTGATTTCGAGCAGCAATGCATCGTGAACCAATATATATATCGTCTGCTAATACACGACCAATTAGTGTTTGGACAAAAAGTTTTTCTGTCATCCCATTTTGAGGACTCACAGAAATACCTCGGATAGTACCACAATCTCTTCTACGTACAATAATATGTTGAACTACTTCAACAAGTCTGCGTGTAAGATATCCAGCATCCGCTGTTCGTACAGCAGTATCTACAACCCCTTTGCGGGCTCCGTAGCAGGAAATTATATATTCTGTCAAAGAAAGTCCCTCGCGTAAATTGCTTTGAATAGGTAAATCAATCATTTGTCCTTGAGGATCCGCCATTAACCCTCTCATCCCTACTAATTGGTGTACCTGAGATGCATTTCCTCTGGCTCCTGAAAAAGACATTAGATAGACTGGATTAGACGGATCCGTTATCCGAAAATTCGAATTCATTTCTTGTTTCAAATATTCACTTGTAGCATACCATATTTCAACGGATTGGCGTAATTTTTCTACTGCGTGTACAGCCCCATAATAATAGTGTTTCTCCAAAAGAAAACTCTGTTGTTCCGCGTCTTGGACTAACCATCCTTTAGAGGGTATTGTTAAAAGATCCTCGATTCCTAAAGAAATTGATGTAGTAGTGGCTTGATGGAAGCCCAGAGCCTTTATTTGATCCAGTATATGGGATGTATATCCCATTCCGAAATGATCTATTAATCTGCTAATAAGTCGTTTCATAGCAGTTCCGTCTATCTCTTTATTATGAAAGACCAGGTTGGCCCGTTCCGCCATACATAAGTACCCCCTTTTTTGGCTGAGTAGGATTCGACAATTGCTGAGTAGGATTCGACAATAGGCCTGAGTCAGTGATTCGAAAACTTAAATTTACTCCCTTTCCTCAATCTCAATCTTAATTTGCGCGGCAAAAAAGATGGTACTAGCGAAATCGGAATGCCCCCCGAAAGGGGCATCGCCGAATCTAACTTCCTTGTTTAGATAGTATATGAATAGGCCCGACTGAATCCTTGTATGGCTTCCTCTATTTCTCTATAAAAAGAAATATGACCAAGAGTGGTTCGAATGTATATAGAACGGGTTTCTTTTTTTCTATTTCCGACTATTAGATAGTGGGCATAAATCTCATGATAAGTCCCAAAAGATTCATATTGAACTTCAATCGGAACTTCTCTTGACCCGGTGACGCGTTGATCTAGTTTCCATCGGAGCCACAATGGACTGTTTAAACCGATTAGTTTCTGTCTATAAGCTCCCAGTGCATCATAGGAACTAGAAAAATGAGGTTCTTTATCTTTCGTATACTTATAATTATTATTATTGTAGTTGACTTTTTTATTTGGATAGTTTCCGCAACTATTATATCTATTTGCACAAATACCTCGACGGTTTCCATTCGTTAATACATAAAGTCCGATAAGCATGTCTTGGGTTGGCACGCAAATAGGATCTCCAATAGCGGGAGATAGGAGATTCATATGAGAAAACATAAGTAAACGGGCTTCCGCTTGAGCTTCCAAGGATAAAGGTAGATGAACAGCCATTTGATCCCCGTCAAAGTCCGCATTGAAACCCTTACACACTAATGGATGTAAACAAATAGTACGCCCCTCTACTAAAGTGGGTTGGAAGGCCTGTATGCCTAATCTATGCAGAGTAGGTGCTCTGTTCAACAGTACAGGATGCCCCCGCATAACTTCTTGAAGTATTTCCCATACAATGGGTTCCTTTTCCCAAATTTTCCTTTTAGCAATCCTGACATTAGAAGTAGCACGTTTCGTGATTAAATCTCGAATTACAAATAGCTGAAAAAGCTTTATTGCTATCTCTAGAGGTAATCCACATTGATGTAATGAAAGCGAAGGACCCACAACAATGACAGAACGCCCCGAGTAATCGACCCGTTTCCCAAGCAGAGTCTCACGAAACCTTCCCCCTTTGCCCTCAATTACATCTGAAAGTGACTTGTATACTTTATTGTGACCATCCCTGGTCGGTTGCCCGCGGGACCCACTATCAAGAAGTGTATCCACGGCTTCTTGTACCAATTTTTCCTGGCACATTACTAAATCTGCTGGCGCTAATTCACTTCTTTTTAATAGATAGGCAAGGTTGTTGTTCCGACGGATAACTCTCTTATAAAGTTCATTAATATCCGAAGTAACTACTTTATCCCCAGACCTATAAACAATGGGTCTCAATTCGGGAGGAAGAACCGGTAATAAGCACAAAACCATCCATTCTGGTTCTACATTTGTTTGAATAAAATGTTTCGCCAATTGCATTCGTCTAATTAAAAAAACTTTTCTTATTCGTCTTTTTCTATCTTCCCATTCATCTCCACTATACCCCTCGTCTTCTAATTCCTTCCATTCAACCAAGGAATTCTCTATAATAATTCGCAAATCCAAATCCGCTAATTGTTCTCGAATAGCACCTGCTCCTGTCGCAATTTCCCTATTTCGAAATGTTGCAAAGCCAGGAGTAGAAAAAAAGGGAGAAATGTTGTGGTTACAGGATGAAATTTCATCTTCGAATAAACCTCGTAATCGTAAGAAAGTAGGTTTTTTAGCGCTGGGCCTAGCAAAAGAGAAATCGCCGTATACTAGGCCCTCCAATTTCTTAAGGGGTTTATCTAAAAGATTCGCGATATAACTAGGAAGACCTTTCAAATACCACACATGAGTCACTGGACATGCCAGTTTGATGTATCCCATTTGATATCTTCGTATCCGAGAATCAACAAATTCTACCCCGCATTTTTGACAAAATCTTTCGTCTTCGTTTTCAGCTATGCTCGCTCGAGAATTTCCGCAAGCACAAATTCCGCTTTTTATGGGCCCAAAGATTCTTTCGCAAAACAATCCATCTTTTTCTGGTTTATCGGTTTTATAATGAAAAGTGGAGGGCCTTGTGACTTCGCCAACGACTTCTCCATTAGGTAGGATTTTGTTAGCCCAAGCCTTTATTTGTTGAGGGGAAACGAGTCCAATTTGAAGTTGTTTATGTTTATATTGGTCAATCATAAAATAGAAATAAGAAAAGAATTTATATTTAATCCGATCAAACATCCTCCCTATTAATCTGAAAGTTCTTCTCAGATAGAAGGAAATGGTTCAGTTCTAGAGCCAAAGATCGTAGTTCTCGAACGAGCACTCGAAAAGATTCCGGAGGATCCTCGTGATTAGCCACTCTTTTTCCCCAGATCGTAGCATTAAGTATTTCTTGGCGAGCTATAAGATGATCAGATTTATAAGTAAGTATCTCTTGTAAAATATGAGCAACACCAAATCCTTCTAAAGCCCAAACTTCCATTTCTCCTACTCGTTGTCCCCCTTGCTTGGCTCTCCCTCTAACAGGTTGTTGGGTAACAAGTGAGTAGGGCCCGGTAGAACGTCCATGGATTTTCTCATCAACTTGATGAATTAATTTTAAAATATAGGACTTCCCTATTAGAACAGGTTGTTCAAAGGGATCTCCTGTTCTTCCGTCAAATATTCTGCTTTTTCCCGGGTATTCGGGTTCAAATATCCATGGATTATTTGTTTGTTTACTGGCTTCATATAGTTCCGAAAACACAAGTTTTCTTGAAGCCTCTTGCTCATATCTCTCATCAAAGGGTGCTATTCTATAATGTTTCTTTAGCAGATCCCCTGCTAATCCAAGCGAGCTTTCAAATATTTGTCCCACATTCATTCGTGAGGGTACTCCTAGGGGATTGAAGACCATATCAACAGGTGTTCCATCTTGCAAATAGGGCATATCTTGCCTAGGCAAAATTTTGGAAATGATCCCCTTATTCCCGTGTCTTCCTGCTACTTTATCCCCAACTTTGATTTCACGTTTCTGTAAAATATATACACGAACCATTATGTCGAGGGGATCCCTCTGGATCCATTTCACATCGATAATGCGCCCTCTTCCACCTATAGGTAGTTTGAGAGAAGTTTCTTTTGAAGTGGATACCTCAAGACCAAAAATAGCCCGTAATAATCCAGCTTCCGCGATATACGAGGATTCACTAGCTATCTGAGGCGTTAATTTACCTACTAAAATATCGCCAGTTTCTACCCAAGATCCCAACCTCACAACTCCATTTCTGTCCAAATTGCGGAGTAAATGTTCTTCTAGATGTGGTATTTCTTTAGTAATTTTTTCAGCGGAGCCTTGGCTTGTCGTATCTGTCTGAATTTCATATTTTCGGATGTGAAAAGAAGTATAAATATCCTCATATACCAAACGTTCGCTAATTAGTACTGCGTCTTCAAAATTGTAACCCTCCCACGGCATATAAGCTACTAAAACGTTTTTTCCTAAAGCGAGTTCCCCACCAAGTGTAGCTGCTCCCTCCGCTAAAATTTGCCCCTTTTTAATGGATTTACCCTCCGGAACCCGAGGTTTTTGATGCATACAAGTATTTTTGTTAGAGCGCTGATGAGCAACTAAAGGAATACTTATAGTCTTCCCACTACTTGATAAAAGGATCTTGTGACTATGACTAGAAATGATCTTTCCCTCGCATTCGGCTATAATAGAAACCCTTGAATCTAGAGCTGTTTGGCGTTCCAATCCAGTTCCAACAATGCACTTCTCGGACCGAGAAAGTGGAACTGCTTGGCGCTGCATATTAGAACTCATTAAAGCCCGATTCGCATCATTATGCTCAATAAAAGGAATGAGAGAGCCTCCAATAGAAAAATATTGGAAAGGAAAAATACTTCTAACATGAATCTGTTCCCATGCAATAGTAAGAAATTCTTGACGGTATCTTGCTGGAACAACCTGTTCTTCCTGAATACCTTGATTCAAGGACAAAGAATTTCCTGCTGCTATCATATAATATTCATCTCTATTTGGTGATAAATAAACCACCTGTCTCTCTTTTTTTTCTTTTCCTTTCTCAGATATTTCATAAAACGGACTCTCTATAGATCCCCACCAGTGATCAATTCTCGCATGAATAGCTAAAGATCCAGTAAGTCCAACATTGATTCCTTCGGACGTGTCAATTGGACAAATACGCCCATAGTGACTCGGATGAATATCTCGGCTCCGAAAACTTGCAGTTCTCCCCGTCAATCCTCCAGGACCCAAACAACTCACTTTTCGCCCATGAACCGTTTGTGTCAATGGGTTGGTTTGGTCAAAAACTTGAGATAAGGGATATGTGCCAAAAAAGGTCTCATAAGTAGTTATTAATAAAATCGAAGTTGAAGTTGGAGTTACTAAAGTTTGTGGAGTCGGTTTCGATTGACGTATGAATACTCTACGGATAGTTTTTTGAATGGCATGTTGTAAACGGCCAAGAGCCAGTCCGAATTGATCTTGTAACAGATCCGCAACCGAACGAATACGTTTATTTTTCAAGTGATTCATATCGTCATCGTCAAGTATACCCGTTCCAAATTTCATTCCAATCAAATGATCCGTAGCGGCCAATACATCTCGTGGTAACAAGAATGTATTGTTCTGAGGTATATCAAGATTCAGTCTCCGATTCATATTTCGTCGACCAACTCTTCCTAATTCACATTTTTGTTGAAAAAATTTCTTTTGTAATTCCTCACATAAGGACTCCGAAAATACCAGGTCCCCGCCTACACAAGCAAATTGTTGATAAAACTCCAAAATAGCTTTTTCTTTTGACTCAATCCTCTTTTTCTCCTTAGCATTCGGGAAAGACAAGAAAATTTCGGGGTAGGAAACATTATCTAAAATTTCTCTTAGATTCGAACCCATAGCTGATGATAGAACTAAAATAGATATCTTTTGTTTTCTACTCACGCGAGCCCATATCCTTTCTTTTTTATCAATTGCTAATTCCGATCTTCCTCCCCAATCTGATATTATAGTCCCGGTGTATATAGAAATTCCCTTATGGTCTAATTCCGAGCGGTAGTAAATACCAGGACTTAGCAATATTTGATTGATCACAATTCGATATATTCCATTTATTATAAAGGTTCCTAAGGAATTCATTATAGGAATGTTTCCGATAGAAATGGTTTGCTTTTGCACATCGAAACCAAAAATTAATCTTGCAGATACATATAATTCAGAAGAATAAGTGAGTGATTCATACACAGCATCTCTTTCTTTTATCGAGGGTTCTAGCAATTGATATCCTTTCGCAAATAATTGAAATGCAATTTCGTGATCTGGATCTTTAATTGTTGGAAACTTCTCAAGTTCTTCTGCCAAGCCTTGATTAATGAACCTACAAAATCCCTCGAATTGGATCTGACTAAATCCGGGTATTGTGGACATTCCCTCATTCCCATTCCGGAGCATTTTAATCTTAAGTTTCCTATTTATCAAAAAAAAAATTCCATTATCAGCTCACTCTTTATCAATCCCTACGGATCAATCTAGCAATCATGGAATCTATATTCTGTTTACTGAATCACATGAAATTCTAGAGAACTCCACATACGTATTTCATATATGTATTTCATACATATGAATAGAGATAATTTTGACGAAAGTTCCAATTTTGCAGGGGTAGAAATGGAATTAAAATGAATTGAAAAAAAAACTCCTAGAAAAAATTCTGCCACTTAAATTTAAAGTTTATGATATTCTAATCAGATTGGATAGGAAAGATTTCTCGTTTTAGCTACTTTCTATGAAAGAAATAAAGCCATAAAATTAATAAGCACTAGAAAGTTTGACTTTAGTTCGATTTAGAATTTAGAATAGTACGCTTAGTTTTATTTTCAAAAAGAATTTGAAGGTTCTTTTTTGTTTTCTAGTATTTGTAGCAGTAGAATTTCTGAAAAATAAAGGATTTCGTTGTAGAATCCTAAAATAAAGTACTTACTTTTTTTTAAGTACTTGCTAATCTAGTTATCCACCTAATATTTAATGCAACGAAAAATAAAAGCATGATTCCCCATAGGGATATGTACATAAGGGGGATCCATAGATAATAATGCTGTTCGGACCAGGAGTTTACTTATATACAATTCGGGAAACTTTTATTCTATTTTATTATTCCATTAAAAGGAATGGGAGGAGAGAATACCAGTCGTTTACTACTGCAATTCAAAAAAAAAATTCTAGTTAATGGTTCCAATTTGTTCTGAATTTTGCATGGAAATCCATTTTTGCTCCTTTGTCATCTCAATAGAATAGAAAGAAAAGGGAAGTTTTCTAAGCAATGTTTAACATAGAATCCATCGAGGAAAATAAGCAAAACAGGATCCAAAAAAGCAGAAATCGATTTTTTGAAAACGATTGGAAAAATTCAGTAGAATTACATTCAAGATAAAAGCAAAGGGGTTTTAGTAAGAAAATATGGATGAATACTTCTCGATTTTAGATCGGATTTTTTGGCGGCATGGCCAAGTGGTAAGGCAGGGGACTGCAAATCCTTTATCCCCAGTTCAAATCTGGGTGCCGCCTGATCAATCAAATACTTACCCCATAAGTTGGGGCAAGAGAGTAACTAGGTCTGGCGATACTGGATTTTGAGAATCCATACCATAGTTCTATCCTCAAACTAGGGTTTGTTTTGGCGGCAGTGGCCCGTTAGCTACTAACAGAGATGAGGTAGCCTTTCCTTATTCTTTTATTAATTCGATTCAGGAATTTCAAACTATGAGGCTAAGGTGTCAGAAACCTTCGTATCCACCAAAGGGCCCTAAAGGGCTTTCTTTTTAAAATCTAAAATTGAAGAAGGGACTTTGCGAAGAAATAGCAAGACTTCCTAATTATCATACATTTTTTTTTAGTACATCTTACTACATACACTAAAGTAAAGAAAGGCTACAGATTCTGTCGAGAATTAGAAGAATAAATAGGCTGATCAAAAATCAATTTCAGAGTTGTGGGTAAGGTCTCCTCACTCTTTCGTAGAAAGATAGAAAGTGGGGCAGTAGGGTTTAGCTCAAAAAAAAACATGGGTAAGGTATGGGTAAGGTAGGTATCCAATAAATATTTATCTATCCTAATTTTATGGTATATTCTGACGTGCTTTACTTATAAAAATAAAAAGGTAACAAAAGGAAGAAAAAATCTCTCTATTCCCGCGTCTTCTAGTTAGAACATTCCCCCACTCCTTTTTAAAAGGGATATGTATTATATTTATACTTAATACTTTCCAACTCTACCAAAAATAATATAAAAATTTGTTAGGAGTAAATTCCTTTAACTGATTCATCTATAGTCTTAGGGCAGAATTTTGACTCTGTGCCCTTAATTCCACTATGATTATTGATCAATAGTCGAATAATTCCTTCATATAAATAGGAGACATAATTTACATGGATATAGTAAGTCTCGCTTGGGCTGCTTTAATGGTAGTCTTTACATTTTCTCTTTCGCTAGTAGTATGGGGGAGAAGTGGACTCTAGGGATACTACTAATTGATTGAGTAGTCCAATTGTAGTATCAACTCTTTTCTTTAATTGATCGTTTTGCATTAATCATTTTGTCAAACTTTATTTTTTCTCTCTTTCTTTAGTTTTGTTTCACTCTTGTAAAAAACTCTTTTAAGAATAAGAAAGAGTCAGTCGTTCTATTCTACTATGTTCCATTCTACTATAAGAAATGGAATAGAAAGAACGATTATAGTAATTAAGAATTTCTACTAGAAGTGACGAGTAAAAATAAAGCTCTTTACATAAGAAAATTAGACTTTCTTACATGAAGCTATTCACAACATATCGCACATTTTTCATTTAGACTCTTTTCTTATTCTTAGAAATTCTTTTTGTTCTTTTTTTTTGAAGGATCTCGCGTGAAGCATCTCACGTCATTTTTAAGTATGAAAGATTCGCCGGTTTTTTCCTTTTATTTACTTTTTTTTTTACTATAGTTTTTTTTACTATAGTCTATTCTCATATTATTTTTCTCCCTCTCCATGGATTCCTTCAATGAGGAATTGTTTTCGATTTATTTTTTATTTTGACTTGCTTGAAATTAAGTGGATCCAGTGAAAAAAGAAGTTGAATTAGATTACTATTTCAATCTACTAATCTATTCTATGTAGATTCAAGATAATATAATAGAAAGAATCATAAAGTGTGGTAGAAAAAACTATATGTAGTTCTTTCTACCACACTTTATGATTCCAACCAGATCCTTTCATTTAAGACTTGGATTTTTATTTTGTTTAATCCCTTTTTCATTTCTTCAATGATTAATTGGAATTCCAATTAATCATTTTGGCTGGCAGTTTTTACATAAATAATAAGTAAAAAGGCAGTAGGAACTAGAATGAACAATGTAGTAGCAATAAATGCGAGAATATTTACTTCCATAACCTCTTTATTTTATTTTTTTTTCACAATAACTCGGGATGTAATCCCATGGAGAGGAAAAGGGGGTATCCTGTAAATTCAAGGGGAGGACTTGCATTCTGATAATACTAAATCAATTCAATATTATGAATATAGGATCTATCAAATCAATTCATGGTTGCTAGTGGAATAATATAACATAGGAAGATCCCTTATCCATACTAAGACCAAAATAGATTTTTTGATTGGATTCTGAACCCCTCTATTTTTCATCCTTTTCGACTTTTGCTTTTCTATATATATGTATAGCCAAGAATCTTTCTTATCCAATTTCCCTTCCTTTTTCTTATAGTTATACATACAATTATGTATGTATGTATTATATGACCGACTTTCTATGGGTTACATAGAGATCCAAATAAGCAGTAGAATTAGAAATGAGATGGAGAAAAGAGGATCTTAAATAAAAAAGATCCAATATTTTATTTTAATTTAGGAAAAAGGGCGTTTGCTTAGTTTTTTTAGGTTACTATCAATATCTGTTTTTTGGAGTCTAAAGATGAGAGCGGATTCATAAAAAAGGGGTCGGCAAATGGCCTGAGAATGAGGTATATTCTTGGAAAGAATTCATTGAATATACACAAACTAAGTTGGAACTACAAAATGGAAGTGGTGTGGTTTATAATAACCCTCAAAAAGGAACTAATTATATTCATTCTCTAACAATAAACGAATACAATTTGTGTATGGATTCCGGTATTTTACCGGAACTCTATTCCATAAGAGTCAAATAGGAAGTTAAGATGAGGATGGTATCATCATACCATAAAAATAGAGTAATATCCTAAATTATACTAATCCACGTATGATATGTACGTCTTTCCTTATCAATAAGGGGTTCCCATAGATATTTGATATTGCCTTCTGCCCACTTTTTTCAGGGAAATTTTTAATGAAAAAGAGAAAGATGAATTTTTCCATTCATTGAACCCTAGTTCGGGACTGACGGGGCTCGAACCCGCAGCTTCCGCCTTGACAGGGCGGTGCTCTAACCAATTGAACTACAATCCCTGCGGGGTGTATGGCATACCTATTCTTAAATAGAACCATTAAGAAGATTCGTCTGTCGTACTCTAAGAAATAGATGAATTATATACTACATACCCACATATCCTATGTGGGTATAGTGAGAGTAGCATAACTAGTATGTCGCGATTTTTTATCCCTAAAAATAAATGATAATCCACCTTTCAATAAGAAAAACTCTTATCTTTGTTAAGAAAAGAATCAGAGAGATATGGCTTAGAAATAGATTTTCCCTTTCTTTTTTCTTTATCCTTTATTTATATGGATCAGATATTTTTTTTATGGAAGAAAAAAAGTGGATTTAGTTCATATTCACGAAGCCCTAGATTTTTGGGCCGAGCTGGATTTGAACCAGCGTAGACATATCGTCAACGAATTTACAGTCCGTCCCCATTAACCGCTCGGGCATCGACCCAGGAAGAATTTTTTCTAGGGTTTTTGATAATCTATAGATTAACCTCTTTTTATAATACTCCCTACCCCCAGGGGAAGTCGAATCCCCGCTGCCTCCTTGAAAGAGAGATGTCCTGAACCACTAGACGATGGGGGCATCACTAGACGATAATGCTATATGGAACCACTCGTTATTATACTATAATGATAGTATGAGCAGTTTTTTGGAATTGTCAATATACTCGAAGAGTATAAATAGATAAAAGCAAAGAGTCTTTCCTACTTTTCTGTTATACTTTCATAGGATTTTTTTTTTTTTTTTTAGTTGATGGTTGGGTTAATTCACGGATCATCCCGTGCTTTTTAGGGGAATTCTTTACCCTTTAAAGGGTATAGAATAAGAATAGATTAATAAAAAGGATTCTAGACATATATTGATTTGATTGCTCTAACAGGAAAAAGAGTCCAATTTCATTTCTTTTTTGCAATTTAAACTCTGTGCTTCGTTTAGTATTCAGGCCAAAAAAGTGGGCATCTACCACTAAATGAAATCATAAAATTCAAGAAAAAAAAAGAAAAAAGTGAATGAATTTAGTAGAAAAGTACTCTATCGGATTTGAACCGATGACTTCTCTCTTGCCGTGATATTACTCTACCACTAGTGGAAAAGCCCTTTATCGGATTTGAACCGATGACTTATGCCTTACCATGGCATTACTCTACCACTGAGTTAAAAGGGCTTTTTATTCAAAAATTAGCCACTTTCATTTCCCATTATAGGTCTACTGCATAATGTACATAATATATCTATATGTATATATACATAATCTATATCTATATATACATAATATATAGATATAGAGATTTTTTTTCTATATTGAGATATAGAAGTTTATTCGCGGTGAGGTTCAAAAAGGGCAAAGGGGCGATTTTCCCGTGCTCAGAATGTTCTGCAGAATTAGGGACTTTTTTTTCTATTGGCTGATCTTATGATGAGAAATTTCTCCATTTATGTTTTATTTCCCCTAATTCTAATGGGGGGTATAAAGGAATTTGGACTCTGCATATACCCATGTGACTGGGTATTAATGTTCAGCGGTATACTTCTTATCTGTCTGTTATTGGAGTTTTATCAACAATTTTATTCTAAAAAGTGGGCAGTCGAATTTATACTGCAGAGTATAAAAATTATTCTACCAAAAAAGAAAGAAAGGAATTGATGGGACTGTATTGTCTCCTATATCTCTTAGTATATATTGTAGGAATAATCAAACTATAGAATACGAAGAATACGATCCTAATCGAAATGCATACATTTGGTTCATACCCTAGTGGGATGGTAATAAGAGATTTCTTTTCCAGACTAAAGGGAGGCCTTCTAAATCCTAAAGTAAAGGCCCGCGATTGAAGTACCAACTGCTCACTTTTCTCCGTAGGTGGAATTCCTCGAATGGTTACCCCTTGACAAAGGGTAGCGTTGGTATCATAATCTACATGTAGCGGGTATAGTTTAGTGGTAAAAGTGTGATTCGTTCTATTAATAACTGAATTTGAAATGATATACTTAAGACATCCTTAAGTTTTTTATATTCATATTCCGATGAAAACTTTAGTTCTTATAAAGGGTTTAATCCTTTTCCTCTCAATAGCATATTGAGGAAGAATATACATTCTCGCGATTAGTATCCAAAGACTAATTAAATTTGCATGCAAAATACAGATTTGATTAGCAAAATACAGATTTGATTATAAGTACAGAGTCGCGAAGCATAATTTTGCATTGGATTAAGTATTCCAATTTTTTAAATATGAGTAAAGGATCTATGGATGAAGATACAAAAAAGTTTATTTCCAATCGTAACTAAATCTTCTTTTATTTAAAAAAGAAATGGAAGCCCAATAGCTAAAAAACGATAGTTTTGGTTTACTAGAACCATCAGGATATTGTTTCAGCTCGGTGGAAACCCAGCTCTTTTCCTCAGGATCTCTTGAATGAAATTAGGGAACGAAGTAAGTAGATTAGATGGATATTTAGGAGAACTTCTATCTCCTACTCTATAGGGATCATCTAGAAAGCGGAGAGCTTTGGTTCCATTCAGACAGAAAAGCTGACATAGATGTTAAGTGGTTAGAATAGCCATAAAGGAGCCGAATGAAATAAAAATTTCATGTTCGGTTTTGAATTAGAGACGTTAAAAATAATCAACCAACGTCGACTATAACCCCTAGCCTTCCAAGCTAACGATGCGGGTTCGATTCCCGCTACCCGCTCCATTCTGTATAAAAAGACTATTCTATTTGTCTAGACATGGTAGAGACTTGTATTCAATCTTTTTCGTCCACCAGTTTTTGGCCCTACAGAGCGGAGTAGAGCAGTTTGGTAGCTCACGAGGCTCATAACCTTGAGGTCACGGGTTCGATTCCCGTCTCCGCACTTAGCAGTCCAGATAAATAAATAGACTATTTTATTTCTCTAGATATGGTAGAGGGCTATATCCTACTCTTTTTTTATTCAGCAGGCAGAAAAGAAAAACGAAATAAAAGAAAGGCATAGTCTGTCCCCTTTTAAAAGCCATTTTCTCTTGTTTGTCTCGGTGAATCCCCGGTTTAGGGCACCCTCTTGGCAAGTTCGATTTTCGCTCCCGAAGCACTCTTTTTTTTTTTAGTCGGGTGCAAAGGATAAGATAGGAAGGGATACAGTACTAGACTAACAACTACTTAATTTAATAGTAAGTAGTCAACTAGATTGAATTTTTTATCATAGTACCTTATTAAGCTGGCGA